GATGATAAAATAGAATCCTGGGTCTCGAACAGCGATTCGATTGATGATAAAGAAAGAGAATTCTTGGTTCAGTTTTCTACCTTAATGACAGAAAAAAGGATTGATCAAATTCTATTGAGTCTGACTCATAGTGATTATTTATCAAAGAATAACTCTGGTTATCAAATGATTGAACAACCAGGAGTAATTTACTTACGATACTTAGTTGACATTCATAAAAAGTATCTAATGATTTATGAGTTCAATACATCCTGTTTAGCAGAAAGACAGATATTCCTTGCTAATTATCAGACAATTACTTATTCACAAACCCTTTGGGGGGCTAATAGTTTTCATTTCCCATCTCATGGAAAACCCTTTTCGCTCCGCTTAGCCCTACCCCCCCCTAGGGGTATTTTAGTGATAGGTTCTATAGGAACTGGACGATCCTATTTGGTCAAATACCTAGCGACAAACTCCTATGTTCCTTTCATTACAGTATTTCTGAACAAGTTCCTGGATAACAAGCCTAAGGGTTTTCTTATTGATGATAGTGACGATAGTGACGATATTGATGATAGTGACGATAGTGACCGTGACCTTGATATGGAGCTGGAGCTTCTAACTATGATGAATACGCTAACTATGGATATGATGCCGGAAATAGACCGATTTTATATCACCTTTCAATTCGAATTAGCAAAAGCAATGTCTCCTTGCATAATATGGATTCCAAACATTCATGATCTGGATGTGAATGAGTCGAATTACTTGTCCCTCGGTCTTTTAGTGAACTATCTCTCCAGGGATTATGAAAGATGTTCCACTAGAAATCTTCTTGTTATTGCTTCGAGTCATATTCCCCAAAAAGTAGATCCATCTCTAATGGCTCCGAATAAATTAAATACATGCATTAAGATACGAAGACTTCTTATTCCACAACAACGAAAACACTTTTTCACTCTTTCATATACTAGGGGATTTCACTTGGAAAATAAAATGTTTCATACTAATGGATTCGGGTCCACAACGATGGGTTCCAATGTACGAGATCTTGTAGCACTTACCAATGAAGCCCTATCGATTAGTATTATACAAAAAAAATCCATTATAGACACTAATATAATTAGATCTGTTCTTCATAGACAAATTTGGGATTTGCGATCTCAGGTAAGATCGGTTCAGGATCATGGGATCCTTTTCTACCAGATAGGAAGGGCTGTTTCACAAAACGTACTTCTAAGTAATTGCCCCATAGATCCTATATCTATCTATATGAAGAAGAAATCATGTAACGGAGGGGATTCTTATTTGTACAAATGGTACTTCGAACTTGGAACGAGTATGAAGAAATTAACGATACTTCTTTATCTTTTGAGTTGTTCTGCCGGATTGATCGCTCAAGACCTTTGGTCTCTACCCGTACCTGATGAAAAAAATGGGATCACTTCTTATGGACTCGTTGAGAATAATTCTGATCTAGTTCATGGCCTATTAGAAGTAGAAGGCGCTCTGGTGGGATCCTCGCGGACAGAAAAAGATTGTGGTCAGTTTGATAATGATCGAGTGACATTGCTTCTTCGGTCCGAACCAAGGAATCCCTTCAATATGATTCAAAATGGATCTTATTCTATCGTTGATCAGAGATTTCTCTATGAAAAATATGAATCGGAGTTTGAAGAAGGGGGGGGAGTCCTTGACCCGCAACAGATAGAGGAGGATTTTTTCAATCACATAGTTTGGGCTCCTAGAATATGGCGCTCTTGGGGCTTTCTATTTGATTGTATTGAAAGGCCCAATGAATTGGGATTTCCCTATTGGGCCAGGTCATTTTGGGACAAGCGGATCATTTATGATGAAGAGGATGAGCTTCAAGAGAATGATTCAGAGTTCTTGCAGGGTGGAACCATGCAGTACCAGACACGAGATAGATCTTCCAAAGAACAAGGTTTTTTTCGAATAAGCCAATTCATTTGGGACCCTGCGGATCCACTCTTTTTCCTATTCAAAGATCAGCCTTTTGTCTCTGTGTTTTCACATCAACAATTCTTTGCAGATGAAGAGATGTTAAGGGGACTTCTTACTTCCCAAACAGATCTTCCTACATCTATATATAAACACTGGTTTATCAAGAATACGCAAGAAAAGCATTTTGAATTGTTGATTCATTGCCAGAGATGGCTTAGAACCAATAGTTCATTATCTAATGGATTTTTCCGTTCTAATACTCTATTTGAAAGTTATCAATATTTATCAAATCTGTTCCTATCTAACGAAACGCTATTGGATCAAATGACAAAGACATTGTTGAGAAAAAGATGGCTTTTCCCAGATGAGATGGTTGTTGCTATCTGTTCCAATAACGAATCATTGGTTTAATTGAATAACTAAAAAAATAGATAGACCTTTCTTTCTCTTTGCCTCAGGTCGATGGATCTTCTCAATTGAAAGATCCCCTATATCGATAATACACATTCCAGTTGACCTAGCCTAATTCTAATTATTTTGTTCCGAAGCAAAG